TCTGTTATTACATGGATACCCTTATGGGAAACAACATAGTGGTTGTCCAACGAGATACTACAACTACCCATAATAAAACATTGTCTTGGGCGAGTCACATATTGCGCACTTACCGCTTGTTTTATTATGTGGTTTATTATTTTATAAATTTTATTTAGGCTGTGCTTGCTTTATTGAACTCATTTCATATCATGGTTCAAACGTTAAAATCGGTGAGGTTTACTAATCCTTTTCGAAATCCGAAGAAGTTCCCACGGAACCCCCCGGATCCTATGTCAACTGCTCAATCAATTACTTCTTTGTCGGAATGCTAACAAAAAGATTACTTGCTTTTATTTTACCCATACCCTTTTCTCCTTCATTGATTTTATTCTTTCTTTCAATGGATATCGGGATTCATATTAAAAAAAATCCGAAATACAGGAATTAGAATCGTAAGAATAAGAGCTGTCTTTCGATTATTTCAGATTATTAATTGGAATCAACACAAATCAAATAGAACTAGATGAAGAAATAGAATTGGGACACGACACTATGTAATTATATAGATGGAATTGATAGCTATATATATGAAGATAATAATGTAGATTGATATATATTAAATTAACCTGTATCTTCAGATAGTAAACTTTATACAGTACAATAACAATACTCGATAGTATGTTAGAAAGATTCATATTTTTCTTTCTACCATACTATCGTCTCTCATAGAACACTGCTGATTCTATTTCGCTCATTTCATTCATTTAAGACGCGAAATTTGAATCTTTTTCGTTTTATTTCTTTTCTTCAATCATTGATAAGAACTAAAAAGTCAAGTTTAATTCAAATTAATCGCTCTGACTTACTGTTTTTACGTATATTATAAGTAAAAAAGCAGTAGGAACTAGAATGAACAGTGCAGTAGCAATAAATGCAAGAATATTTACTTCCATAATTTCATCGTTTCATTTTTCTTTAATTGGCAATAACTCGGGATTTAATCCCATAGAGATGATAAATCTTTCGTCTGTAAATTCAATGGGATGAATTACGTCTCGATGTAATCGAATCGATCAATATCATGAATAACAATATCTGGGCTATCAAATCGATTCATCGTCAAGAATTGAATAGTATAACATAGGAAGATCTTTTATCCATACCGAATTCAAAGGTTGATTCCTGATCCAATCAAAAATTCCTTTAAATTAATTTCTCTTTTTATTTATCATTCTTTTCCATTCTTTTCTATAACTTACCGCCTTCCTTGTACAATCATCTGATCCTTGTACAACCATCTGATGAAGTATCATCTAACCGCCTTTACACTTACCTTACCATTGATTTTAACCAAACCCAAACAAACAATCGAATCGAAATGAAAAAAAAAAAAATAAGAGGGATCCCGCTGGTAATGCAATTCTGCTATTTGTCCTCCCTTTCACAGAAAAATGGAGAGACGAATTGATGTATTTTTTTATTGGATTTGGATCCGTCGGGACTGACGGGGCTCGAACCCGCAGCTTCCGCCTTGACAGGGCGGTGCTCTGACCAATTGAACTACAATCCCAGGGAAATAACATAATAAAATAAAGTGTACAGTATACCTATTCTTAATGATTTCATTCAAACCCTTTCGACTTAGATTTTCGATTAGAATTGCCATGTTGGGTGAGTGATATATTGATATCCATATGGATATGCACCTTAGCGAAAGCGGCATGGATTACTAATAATCTTTTCGTTATTGCCAAATCAATTGGATAATCAATCTTTCAATGAAAAAGTTCTTTTTTCTTTATTTTACTCTTGTCCTTAGCCTTTACACTTACCGATCCAGATATGAATCTAGATCATTAGAAAAATCATAATTTGTTGGAAAAAAAAATAAATTAAATTTAAATAGAGTAAATAAATAGTGTTTGACTTTTTTTTTTACTATTGGGATCGAGCATTTCGGGAAACCAACAAATGGGTTATATCGTTTCATGGCAGATCGGCGAATTATTGGGCCGAGCTGGATTTGAACCAGCGTAGACATATTGCCAACGAATTTACAGTCCGTCCCCATTAACCGCTCGGGCATCGACCCAGGAAGAATCAATTTCAGGCTTATTGATAATCCACGATCAACTTCCTTTCGCAGTACCCTACCCCCAGGGGAAGTCGAATCCCCGCTGCCTCCTTGAAAGAGAGATGTCCTGAACCACTAGACGATGGGGGCATACTTGCCCGACCGCCATCATACTATGCTCATAGTATGAATAGTTTTTTGAAATTGTCAATATAATAGAATGGGAATGGTATGACTCAATACAAAGGATAGTACTTTTCGGTGAGTAATTTGTCTACCAGAAAGGGGGATTAAACTCCATTCTTCCGCTTTCATTCATTGATTCACTCATTGTTAAGATTAGGCGGGCATATTTCTACCTCACACTAAGACAGGAAATTCAAATAAAAAAAAAACGATAAATTTGAAAATAGGGGAAGAGGGATCAATAAGTTATTGAATTTT